TGGGAAATGCCAGAGTCGATTTCGAAAGATAGGATTCTATCTCCACTGAAGGCGGGACAGATCAAGTAGTCGATCGGAGACTTCGCAGTTTCACCTCCGAAGCAAACTAGTGAACTACCTTTTCTTCCTAAACTCATAGGCACCTCTACGCCCCCCAGCTGTCTAACCGGAGAAGCGAAAGGTAGCTACGAGTGCTAAACGAATGGGTTCTCGCCCTCCTACTTTGTAGTCTAACCCCTGAAGCTTACCGCATCTTGGGATATCTATCAACAGGTCTTAATGGGACTTTGTTGGATTTACCTTTTTTCTATAAACATATCATGCGATAGCCCACCCTCATGGATGATTCATCATAGTAGGGTCAAAGTCCAGTTTATCTTATAGAAACCTGGCATCCCAAAGGTCGAAGGTTGCCTCTTTCTGAGTGATCCGTTTGAACCGATCGACAGAGAATAGGAAATATCAATAGAGGGGAGTTGCCGGGGTACGCCTTGATTGGCCTCTTTCTTATAACCACTCCTAACTCCGAATGTAGCTAAACCTGTGCAGCTATTGTTGCTTGTTGCTAAGCATTGGAATGTTCCTACTGTTGATAACACCTTTCTTCTGGACAACCTTGTATAGTCACTCCTAATCTCCGAGCGAAGGAACTGTCGATAAGAAAGACCAATAGATATGGTCAATACCAAAGTCAAGGTGAAAGAGATTCTTTTCCCTCCACAGAAGGAAGTATGAAAGGTCTTTTCTTTTGCCTCTACTTGGGGGGAAGAAAGGCCCGGTAAAAGGCATGGAAAGATAGAGTCATGGGCATGGGTAAAGCGAAGGTCACTCCTAAGAGTCGACGGGAAGGACCAATCTTTCATATTGGAAAAAAAAGGGGAAGCCGGGTTAGCAGCACGCTACTGGTAAGGCTAAGGGCACAGGAGAAGCGGCTCCGGAGCTGTCCTAATCTGAGGATCTTGGGACAATAGGAAGGTGTTCAACCTAGGATCCTGTATCTAACCCCCTATCTTATATATAAGAATAGCGAGAGAACACCCCCTCGTGTCACCATTATTGGGGTTTGAAAGTCGCGAAATAACGCATTCTTTTTGCCTCCTGTTGTTTCAGAGGAGAAACAATGTCTTTGTCCTTATCTTAGGCGAAGAGAGGGCCCAAAGATTAGGACTATAAGAAGACGGAAGATGGGAATTTCACTCCACTTCAGGGACGAGGAAAATATTTTCTTTTGCCTCTGTTGCTGAGGAGCTCCTGAAGGTACGGGTACGCAGGGATCGATCGGCGGATGGGCAAAGAGAAGGATCTTGTTAGGCAATGGACTCGAACCATGCCAAAGTCAAGGCAAAAGAGACTCCTTTCGATCAACAGAAGGGACAAAGAAAGGCGAATTCTTGCCTAAAACACCAGTATAGAGTAAACACCCTAACCGGAGAAGCTTACCGCATCTGAAGATGAAGGGATATACCGATCCACAAGAGATGGGTTAAAGGCCAACCTTGGATTTAGCCGGATTGGCCAATCAAAGGCTGGTCTATCGCAAGATAAATAGATCTTGGGGATAGGCGACACTTCAAGTGGTGAGAAAAGCACTTTCTCTAGAATAGATCTTTGCGATTCAAAGCTTCATGCTTTCTCCTTGCAAGATCGAACCTAGCAGTTAGGACCAATCTTAGAGCATCGGGAATGGACTAAAGGTCTACCGATCGATCTCATCGAAAGAATGATGAAAACTGTGGATTCGATTTAGCCGGATTGACAAACAAATTTATTTCATTTCGAGCGAGAACCCAACCTCGTTGGTGATTCATCATATGAGGGTAAAAAAGCGCTTTCTCTATGCTAAGGTTGATGTCGTAGTGAAGCCAGTTACCGCTGTTTCGGGCTATTGACTAGTTGGGTTAGACGCCCCGTGTTAGGGGATTTCAACAAAGTTGTTCCGAATAACTAAACATCTTTGTAAAGCACAGGGGTTGGTTGCTAAATTGGATCCGTCTACGTCTCTTCTGAAGAGGTCTCATATAGAAATGAGGAGTAGGGTCAATCAGGAATGGAATTCTAGTCCTTTCCTTAGCTCGATGTATGCACCAACCAAAGGTCGCTTAGCAATTGAGTTCTGAGTAACTGACTTACGCTTTCGCTTCTGCTCGATGTTCGCTAGTGGGAGAGTAGCGGATTGGTACATGGGTAGGGTTAGCTAAGGTTCGCTTCGGGGTTAGACTGCTTTTTAGGGCGAAAGAGATTCACCAAAGGTGGATTGAAAAGTATGTCTTTTTTCCTCTAGGGGCGAAGGAAGAGTGCACCAACCCGGCCAACCTACCAGGTTAGTAGCTCGGATGACTAACTCATACCCGTCCCCCGCGTTACCTAAACGTCAGTAGCATGTTGGCGTGGAGCTGGCGATCGACGGCAAAAACGCTTGGGGGCTCTATGAATTTCCCCGGCCCGGACTGCAAATTTTCATTTTCCTAATCTCCTCTATCTCGCATGATGGGGCGAAGGGAAGAGAGTCTCGAACCTGGCCAGTGAAATGTGAACAGTCAACAAATGAAATAGAAAGGCAATGTCTTAGTCGAAGAGTCTTTATCCGCTGTAGATCAATGGGCTATAGTGAAATGGCCACATTCCCGATCCAATGCTATTGATCCAGAATAGTTTACCGGGTAATGGGGCAACTGATGAACAAATTGGTTCAAGATCAACCACTTCAATTGCTGAGTCGACGAAGCCAACTGGCCCAGATACTGGCTTAGATGTTGCTACCTCTGCCGCTGGTGATATCTCCGCCCTTTTTTGTGGTGCTCTTGTTGCCTTCTCCACTGCTGATAGTTCGACCCGGTCAACTGGATATGACATTGGATCAGATGAGTTCATAGAAACCGGGTCAACTGCTGGTCTTACTACCATTGCAGAACCGCATTTCGATCTTTATCTATCACTTAAACATAAATAACCAGGACCCCATCGACAGTTTGTCTATCGTTTGCAAACTAATTCTAAATCATTTCCACTTCAGGGTTTTGTTAGAAGTGGATCTCATAAAGTTATGGAAGAGTGTTGGCATTGAAAATGCTGCAGTGGAAATTATAATACCTAAAAATGGACAAGCCCGCGGTTCGCTTCTAACAAAGCCCATAAAGCCGGAATAAACCCTAAAGAAAAACCATCGTATTTATTTATTATTAATTAGTAAGATCTCCCCTAGATTGAACACCGCTTCTTCAATCTCTTCTTTAGAAAAGGGGCTGAACATTTTTATCTTATTTCCAAGGACAAGCACGAAAAAGTCACCTAAAACGGTCTAGGGTCCAATTTATATAACTTCTGGAAAGAATCGATGAATTCCATTTCCATACCCTCACTAGCACTACTACTAATTCCCGTTCGATAGGAATTCGATCTTGGAGCTTGGAATGCTATCTAGCAATCATAGTACAATGGAGAAAAGCGAGATTTTTACTAACTTCTGTTAAACCAAGATATTCTTGACCTTTGCTTTCATTAGCTTTATTCCTAGGACAATAAGTTTAGCCATTCCTATCTCAAATGAGTCCGGTAGGATTGTTCCTCTTTAAACAAAGGCCAAATGAGGGCGTTAAGGCTTTATGATCCAATTTTCTCTTCCAAAATTAAATGTATTGAGCCCTAGCACTATACTTATTTTATTATATGCCAAAAAAAAATGCCCTAATTAGGTTCTATCCTATACTCACTCTCTATCCTACTCCTCTACCCTCACCCAAAATCCATCAAAGAAAGTCAGCCTTAGCCATGGGATCCAAGAGCTTGTGAGGTAGAGAGACCTTCCATTCCATTTGTTTCTCCTTTTTCACTTCTCTTTCCCATCAAGCCTCTTCAAGGTTCTGCAAGAAGATCGTCTGGCGGATCAAGACGACTGACGAAGGGGGGACTTGATCCTTCCCATGTGGGCGAGTCCGGATTGGTCAGATCCAGGTCAGATTGAGGAGGGGTCTCTCTTGGAGACCTAGAGCGTCTTCTCTGTGCTTTATATTAGTACTAAGAGCGGCTACGACATACTAAAACACCGGTAACACCAACAGCAGCGGTTTCTGATTCAATTGGCTTGGATTCAATAGCTGCTATCCCTTTTGGTCCAGAACGTTTAGTGATCACAGAAGGGTACCGTAGAGAGAGGCTCTTCCTGATGTGAGATTGCCTGCTTGCTTCAGGGGAAGGAATTTTAGTGCTGATGTAGCTAACAGCCCCCTTGATAGTCGATTCATTAGGGTCGTCACCTTCCACCCAGAAAAGTATCCACCGTTTTCTTTGTCTCTTAAGCCTCACAGCTATGGGACTTCCTAAAGAAAACTGCAATCGCAGTTTATCAACCACTCACAAGACCACCGAGATCTTCGACTTAGCTCCCAAAGGTAATCCACCCGGCCCTTTCCCAACCTATACAAGGAGAGCGGAAGATAACGAAAGGGAGACAAGGTCCTAACTAAATCATAACACAAACTACCATTCCATCTATCATATCAGTCGAGTCGATCCGATTCATTATTATCTATAGATAAGGCAAGAGAGAACTTATGACCTCGCGGATGGAGAGGGATTCGAACCCCCGGTATTCCTATCAATACTTCGGTTTTCAAGACCGACTCTTTCAACCGCTCAGACATCCATCCCCTTCATGCTTCGCACGCCCTATCTATCCGCGCGCTGGCGGGTAGGGGCTTATTTATGCGATTCGCTACGCTTGCTTGCCCCTATCGGCTGATTCTATTGCCTGCCGGTTAGCGAAACTTTTCCGGTAGTACGAATCGCTACGCCTCGCCTCTTTCTATATGATAATATGCACCTTGGTTGCTGCGCTCCCTTCGGGTAATAGCAAGAGAGTGAAGAACGAATGATCCTCCAACCAAAAAGAGTGGCCTCAAGCGAGTGAGTTCGCGTCGAAAGAAAGAATCTAAGGTCCCCCAGGAGCTTCTGATTTTAGAGTCACTCACCAACTCTTATTGAAATTGAAGAAGAATAGCTAGAATCAGTTATTGTGCAAGACCAACCAATCCTTGGTTGACTCCTTTCTCCGGTCGGGGATATAGCTGTATTCTTCTATTCTTTATCTCTCCCCCTCCTTTGTCCTTTGACTTTCTTTCTTATCTCTTTCCACTATCTCTTAGTTAGCCAGGCAATGACAATGAATTCTGGTAAACTCGTATATAGAAGAATTTCGTTATCTTGATCTCTCATACAATTTAACCTTTTTTTGATTTAACCTTTCCTTCCTCAGAAAAGTCTGTTTTCATTGCACTCAGATAATAAATAGTTTTCTAGTTCATCTCTTCTTCCGGAAGCATGGTTCCCTCAGGTTTCTTGCTTAGATGTGAATCTTAAAGTCTTAGTCCTCCTCCTATTCCTAGTTCCACTCTGCCCTATTTCCTAATTTCATTTTCATTCTACCCATACATTGGTTGATTGAACCATCCTACCTCAAAGCAAAGAACTCCTAGTGAGAGGAAGATAGGAATTATTTATACTAGGCTCAACCCCCAGGCCAGGCCCTAGGCTTACAAAAACGTCACACTGTAAAAGAATGTTTTGCTCCCCTCTTCTCTTCTCTTATGAGAATAAGTTCAATCTTTGAGCTGCTTGTGAATGCATGTGGGATAAATTTATATTCTTTGAAGAAGGCTAACTTAGTTAGAGGAAAGCATCACCAGACTTTTTTATCAAACTTTTTCTTATCGTATTGATCTATTTTCCGCGTCTACCCTTCCTTCGGTGCTTTAGGCGCAGGATCATGGACTAAGAGTATTGATGGAGACATTGACTCTGTCCATCTGAAATTCTTGGACCCGAAAGGGCGAAAGCTTTACTTTACATTCTACTCCCTACTTCTACCATTGGGATTCATTAACCTGCCTTATCGGGAAAGTCCACCGAAGCACATGTGTAAAGCATATAACAAATGATCAAAGACGAAATGCCAACTTGAGGAGAATGTTCCTCTCGGATGATTGCCTCTCTTTCTATGTCGATTGCTAGATATAACATAAAAGCTACATCTATGAAAAAGCTTGAATGCACCAGGCATCCAATGCATTACTAGTGTTAACTGGAATGGGATGCCTAATACTACCACACGGGACTCTTTCACTGCTGAATGACCTGTCTGGTACGGCCTATTACCTTATGGATAGGGAAAGAGCTGAGACTGACAAAATGAATTCGTACACGAGATAGCAGGTTGGACTACAAATGATAGATTCATTTCACCGAGACTTCCATCGGCTTGGTGGGCTCAGAAAAATATGGTCGGCAGATCTGCCTCATAAAGAGTAGTAATGTTCCGGGGTCTCGTCCTAAGATGAGATTTCCCCCTCTTCCACTTGAGGAAAGGATTCCATCTATTTGGATGAAAGTCCCCTTTCTATAGCTGTCCAGCAGTGGGACGTCCGCCTAAGGAATTTCGTTTGAGACGAGAGGTCGAAACCATGTTACTGTAGCTTGTCTTTCATCCCCGTCCTTTGGCTCAGTAGGAGCACAACTAGTTCCAGCACAAAAATAAGATCTTCGACCACTTGCTTTCTTTCTCCCGGAATGCATAAAGTATCTGCTGCTAGCTTGACCGCTGCTGTGTCATAGATGGCACCGGTGGAGCTGCTCGATAAGCCACCACTGTCTATGCCTCCGGGTCTTGATGGCCGAGGTGCTTATGAGTAAGCCGTTGCTTCAACGAAGGATTTACTGAGCGAACTACTAAATCAACAAGATCCATCGTCTTTGCTTCCGGCATCCTTCCCCCGCCGCGGAAGGGTGGCGGTTTACGATCCTGTTTCAGCTGTCTGAACTAAAGCCAGTCAACTCGACAAAGAACATCCTGAGCAGTTACGGCAATTCACTCTTGGAGTTATGACAGTGGGTTGTTATTTTCTTTTTTCCGAAGCCTGTAAACCACACTTTCATTGGGACCGTACCACTTTTCGTGGTTAGGAAATTCCTTCTTGAATCTTTACTAATAGCTCTCCGGAGAATCCCTTGACTAGCCAATCAAGGAACTCATCCCATCAGTGCCTTCTTGTGAGTGCTAGTCAGCTACCATCCTTGATATAGGTTGTTCTCCTGTGCTCCTGTAAGAAGTCCTTCCTATACCTGATGCGCTTTTTATCCTTTTGATTTAATGCAAAGACCCAATTCGCCCGGGCTGGGATGGCTTCCGACCTAAGCGGGGTTGCACCGTAGGGACCCGTAGTCTCCAGAGTGTTAGTCTGCAGGCAGAGACTCCGTCATCATCCCAACGTCAAAACGCCTTCAATCCAGTAGTATACTTTTCTAGGTGTCCAGTCTTTGAAACCAGACCGCAGTTAAAAGCCCGTCAACTACCTAGCGTACCATACCACTTAGAAAGACGGTGACTAAAGTTTTAAAAAATCAACCCTACTTCCTAGATCGGTCCCACTTCGCTTCTTTGAGACCGCACCACTTAAGTATCTGGTAGGAGGGACTGATGTCATTAGCTACGACTTGTCGTCTGCTACTGATAGATTTCCTTCCTCATTACTTTTTCATGTAATGGCGGCCATGTTCGGTGAAGAGGTTGCCTCAGCGACTGTTGTGGCTTGTTTATCATCGTCGCGGTTCGATATCGGACCCCCGAGAGTAAAGGTTGTTTAATGTACCATCTGTGCAGACTAGTTGCCCTTCAGGGGAATATCGAATCGGCTCTCATTCCTGCTTGAATTCAAAGGCCAATCAATCTTATGAAAGAGCCCTGCCTCGGGTCGGATCTCATCTTACTAGATGAAGGAAAGGCTAAGAGCGCATTCTATGCCTAGTGGTTTTGGGAAATGGGCAATCAGTTAACTGTCAACCCAGAGACCTTTTGGCTCGCTAGGCCCCTTACTCTTAGAACGGCTTACACATGCCCTCCTACTGCTACTTTGAATCTGAAGGAGGCTTACAGCCCTGCTAACTCGTTTAAAGAAAGTCAACCCATGCACCAATCGACGGTTCCGAGTTCGTTCTATTAAAAGAAAAAGTAGCCGGATTTTCACTCTGTCGGGCGATTCCTCTTTGAGCGATTTGGCTTGGCCACTGCCACTAAAGAAAGAGTTTTCTTTTGACCAAGATAACGAGCTAGCCACAAAAGCGACCACTGAAAGAAGGTAAAGCGAAGCAGACAAATGAAGTCGAATTGGCCTAGCCTAACGGTTCTATAGCCTCTACCTATTGAGTTACCTCTCCTGGGGTTCAAGAGTTGCTTTCAGAGCCCTTGATTGAGATCTCCGTCTCATCACGAACTCATAAAGACAGCGATCAACTTCTCTTTTCTATTCTTTGGCAGATTACTTGCTCCAGGAATGCTTGCTGTCAGCAGTTTCATTGAAGAAAAGAAGGAACTGATCCGACCGATAAACATAACCATCAACGGAAACTACCGGCTATGAAAATAGCTATATGGCATATCGTTCTCGAAAGGCTGGATCCACTATATTATTAGTTATATATGATATGACTGACTGACGTGAGACGATCATCCAAGATCTTGTTTGTGTGCATGCAAGTAAGCCTGAGCATCTTCTTCACCATCAACCAGCGCTCGATAGATAGAGAGAATTCTATCTTCTTGAAGAAGCCAATAAGATCGAATCGTTTGTACACTTTTCTGCTCTTTGACGGCCTTAGGCTGAAGGAAGAGACTAAAGCCGATAATTAATCAAGAAATGTTGAGAGTTTTCTTTTAAAGCGAAGACTTCGAATTCGATTACTTTACTTAAAGTTGATGGCAGATGGACCTCATTCTTTCAACCTATTTGTGCAAGCAACCTATTTATTCCCTTTCTCTTAGGAAAGACCTAGAAAGATCACTCCTAAAAGGAGCCTTTCTCAACTATACGATAGCACTGCTGCCACTTCTGAAGCTAGGGACTTCTTTCTGTCGATACCTTTACTGTAGAGAAAGAATAGGGGCGAAGCGGTTGAATTGGCTTCAATCGAGATTTCCTCACCTTCTTCTCTTAGGCACTCGAAGCATATTGGAAAGTTTCCAGTCGAGCGGGAAGGCTTAGCTCAAAGACTTTCAAGAGCTTGTTGGAGTAAATTGATCAAAGGAAAGGGAAGAGCCCGGAAAAGAAGAGAAAAGAGCCCTTCTCTTTCTAGCCATTCCGTTACGAGCATCTTTCCAATTCCGATATTAACTAGGAACCCCTGTAGAGATGAACATCTACTCGTATGCAGCTATTGATAGATACTCCTGCAGATGGAAGACTTCTTCATTCCCTTGGGCTTTGAATAGTGTCCCCTTCTTTAGAGAGTCTTCCAAACCCCTTCTAATCAAAGACTGACGGTTATCAAAGTCGCCCAGAGTTATATAACGGGGAGCAGAAGAAATGGCCTACTATTTTCTTCGTCTATCGATTGGTTTTCAGCAGAGTAGGCCAAACTATTCCATCTCTGTTTTTTCTTTGCGTAGAGCCTTCTAGCTACCAGGCTTAGAGAAAGGGGTGAAAGCGGTAATTTCATAAGAGAAGCAAGGTCCACAGAAGGTTGGAAAGTAGTACGCCCGGTTCTACCACTGCAGGGCTCAATCATGCTAGTGAGGCTATATGCTTAACACATGCAAATAGAAAGTTTGATCATCAGACGCTGAATGAAAGCGCCCATTTTCGGCAGGAATGGAGGGTTTTGGATCATCCGGGAATACCGGAGAAGGGTTCGATTCCCTTTCCTCGCGTGTGGCGAAAAAGATTCTATTCTTTCGCCATGATGCGCTCTTTTTCTTTTTCATGGAGATTGCTCCCAATCTTCAAGTTCCATTTGTATTTCTATTTATACGTATACGGATGCGGTGTCGACGGTTCTTTCTTTTTTCGCTTACCAATGGTTCGACGACTACCATTTAAAATAAAAATTTCTTTTTATGTGGTCGTCAAACTCCTCATTCTTTTTAGTCTTTCTCGGCTCTTTATGGATGAGCTAACCAGAGCGGTGGCTCAGTTCTATCCGGAGGAACGAATGGTGGGTTCGGTCCACCACCGGCCCCGCCCGGGCCGGACAATTCCGTTCTTTTAGCTGCTTCTGGTTCCCACGAAACCGGTCCGTCTGATCCAAACGCTCATGTCTTGGCGGAGACACAGGAACGCCTAGACCGCCTACGTCAAGAGAACCTGCGCGCCCTTCGTGAGAACGAAGCTCTCATAAAAAGAGCCAAGGAGGAACTGGGGCGCCTACAAGAAGGTTTCAAAGCGATGAAAGCTCGAGACGCCGCCAAGGATCAAGCGGAGCGGATCAGGCGCCGGGCACTCTTGGAATTGCCTAGGACAGTGGAAAGAGATTTGAGATTCCGTAAGTAACTCAGTGCCTAACAAGAGTTTGTCTTGGAAGAAGAAAATGAAATACGAACAACCGCGCTGGTCGTAATAGATCTACTTTCATGCTGGAGCAAGAACTAGCATGAAAGTTCCATTTCAGGGAAGGACGACGTACTATGATACTTTCTGTTTTGTCGAGCCCTGCTTTGGTCTCTGGTTTGATGGTTGTACGTGCTAAAAATCCGGTACATTCCGTTTTGTTTTCCATCCCAGTCTTTCGCAATACTTCCGGTTTACTTCTTTTCTTAGGTCTCGACTTTTTCGCTATGATCTTCCCAGTAGTTCATATAGGAGCTATAGCCGTTTCATTCCTATTCGTTGTTATGATGTTCAATATTCAAATAGCGGAGATTCACGAAGAAGTATTGCGCTATTTACCAGTGAGTGGTATTATTGGACTGATCTTTTGGTGGGAAATGTTCTTCATTTTAGATAATGAAAGCATTCCATTACTACCAACCCAAAGAAATACGACCTCTCTGAGATATACGGTTTATGCCGAAAAGGTACGAAGTTGGACTAATTTGGAAACATTGGGCAATTTACTTTATACCTACTATTTCGTCTGGTTTTTGGTTCCTAGTCTTATTTTATTAGTAGCCATGATTGGGGCTATAGTACTCACTATGCATAGGACTACTAAGGTGAAAAGACAGGATGTATTCCGACGAAATGCTATTGATTCTAGGAGGACTATAATGAGGAGGACGACAGACCCATCACGACAATAAGGAGAAGCAGTGGTTCGAATCCACATCGTGAGAAGAAGCGTCAAAACCTTTATAGGCACCATCCTGGTGCTGGCTGTAGCCGTGGGAGGTGGGGACTCTGCCTAAAAGCATGCAACGACACAATCAACAGGTCAGCCCTCTCGGCGAGTCTTTATGGTCGTTACTGATCAGTAGGGTCTTTGGCATACATCGGTGTAAAACCAGTCAAAAAGAAAGATGCACAAAGAGAAAGGAAACTAAGGCACATCGAAGTCGTCCCAGGGAGCATTCGTGTGTAATTGTTTGAACTCCCGGATGAAGAATAAGAAAGAGAGAACGATGCCGAGGCTGAAGTCGAAGTTCAAGCTAAAGAAGGTGCCTAAGTTGAAGCTTAAGTCGATGCCAAAGTTCTTTAACCAGTTCCTCAAGGACAGGAAAGGTCTTAAGGTGCTTTACCTCCAATGGGATCGCCATGACCTGCCTTAACGGAGCTCCAATCAGTCGCTACTCGCTGGAATGAGGGTAGGACCGTCGATTGGTCGTTTCACTACCTACGCAATAACCGATCCTCAGACGGAGCCATACCAGTTATCTTTTCTGTTACCGAAACTTGCTAGCCGACACCGGCTACCGCAAAGGGTTCCGTTTTGGTTGAAATTCGTAACTTTTGAAAGTCAAAAACGGAGTGTGGTTGCTCGTTCTATGGCTGAAGCAGAGTACAGGGCGGACGAGAAGGCCCCGGGCCCGGATGGAACGCTCGATTTTTCAAAGATTTCTGGAACATAGTAGGAAAGGATGCGCCTAGGTCCTTCTTTCGGAAGTGAACTCAACTCTCCCTTTGGAGACCCAGTTTACTGCCACCACCTCTTTGCTTCCGCGGGTTCCTTGGTTGGGACCCACTTCTGCGCCATGCGTGCACGGTGGCGGTCTCGACACACGTTTGGTTGAAGAGAAAGAACCTAGAGGAACGACCAGTTGATCGAATACACCAGCAGATCAAGACCAAGAGCCCACATCTTATCTTCTTCCTTGTCTAGAGGATCGTCGGGCTTAACCGAGACCAGACTTCAGCGGCTAACTTCTCGGACTGGGAATTGGTCCTTCCTTCGGACACAGCTGCTAGACTCTAAAGGAGAAGGCCTTCATCCCCCTCCCCGGCATCCCATCTTGAATCATTAAGCCAAATCGAACTCCTCTCTTTCCTACCAAACTCAAGCCTTTTCCCTTCCAGTGCTTTCCGAAGTCAGATCTTTCAGAAATCCAAGATAGGGATAGGATAGAAGGGTATAGTTCGGGTGCGGTTAGATCCTTTCCCGCTGGGGGCAGACTCGCTTTTCGCTGGTTCGAACTTCGATGTCGGTCTGGTAACTGAGACTTCGGAAGGTGCGAAGGAAGTACGATCGATTTAGCCGGGGTCGAAAGCCTCTGTGAAAGTGAAATATTCCCCTGTCTCTGTGAAAGGATCTTTCTTATCTTAAGATCTTTGAGTTGGATGTAACCATTCTTTTTCTTCTCCTATGATATAATCGCCTTGGTCCAACCAACATGGGCATGGGAGTTTTGATAGAGATAGGAAGGACTATCGGTTGCCGAGGACAGCTTAGACGGGTTGGTTCCCGAGAAGCCTTCTGGTGGCGTATACAAGAACAGAGTTAGCTTCAGCCGAGTAGCTAGTTTAGGAGCAGAAGAAGCCTTCCTTAGAATAGTACACCCTCTCTTCGACTAGAATATAGGCCTGCTGAGGTCGCATAGCTAGTTGTGCTAATCTAATCTAAGGTAGGAATCGATTCTTTTTCAACTGTTGATCTCACCAATCTTCAACATCCTTACGGGAACCTATTAGGAATCCACGGGAGAATCTCCCATTGATCAACGCGCTTGAGCGAGACACAGCTGTAGTCGCGGTTGAGCACAAGGATCCATTTGTTTAGTCAGCTTGAGAAAGTGACTAGTATCACGAGATTGGCTCTGAAGCCTTTGCTGGTATTGACCACGGATGCTCCTATGTGTCGCCCATGGGGATTCATCCCAGTGATTCGTCACAAGGGGAAAAGACTAATACAGCGACTGCGGCAAGAGCAGCAAGGACTCCGGCCCCTTTGACTTGGACATCCACTTTCTAAGCCCGCTGGATCAATGGGAGAATCTCCTTGCCTTCAGTCCGGATCTTTGTTGGCCCAAATCAAATAGAGAGATGGAAGCGGGAAGGAATGAGTTATCCGGGGAATCTATACCTATAAACCCTCTCCGCAGCCCTACCTTATAGGCAAGACTCATTCATGCTCCTTGGCTGAAGCTAACTCTCTTTCATGAGTGTCCGTATAGATGGACGATTTCTCTCCTCTTGCTATTGAGAGTTGCTAATTCGCTAAGGAGTTGAAGTTGCATCAACGAGCTCTTTGTAGTCATCCACTGGACCAAATTTCCATTATCCCATTGATTCCTATTTCCTATTTGTTTGAAGAGGAACCCATGGTTGAATCTAAAACTGAGAAAGCAGGCTTGGGAATGTCAAAGGGCGAAGCTGCCCAGTCGCAGTTGCTGTTCATGAAGAAACCATTCTTCTATAATACGTTATTTCGAGGAAGCTTACTCTTTACATACCGATGTAGACTTTGTCCTTAGATCGATGCTAGCCAGCTAGTTGTGATAAGGAAGAAAGCGAACTCTATCTACTAGTGAAATAAGGAAAACCCCCTTTTCTAAAGGCTTATTAGCTAGTTGAGCTAAGGCAAGAATCGATTCAACCCACGGCGGAAATAAGACTAGTAAAGGAGCTCGCCCTCACCTTCGGCGATTGAGAATACCAAGTTATTAAAGTAGCTTCTTTTCCCAACGGGAGGTGATCTGATCGAGTTGCAGCTCTGGAGTTCCTTCTGGAGTTCTCCTTTAGCCAAGGAGCAAAGCCACTTTCTTGAAACCGATGGGGGTGATCCCTTACAAACAAGGGGTATTCTAATTTCTTATTCTAGGGGTCCTCAGCTGATGATTGAACCAGGACGAATTCTTTGCTTTGAAGCTTTGACTTTGAGTGATCGCAGGTTCATTAGCTAGTTGTTAAGTGCCGAGGTAAGAATCGATTCTTTATACCTATTCCCCTTTCATAGCGCAAATCTTTCCTTTCATAAGTGGCGAACCTATTCTTAAATAACCATCTGAGGTGAGGTAAGAATTGATTCTTTCTCCCTTTCTTTGTGAACCTATTCGAGGTTGAAATAAAATAGATAGAAAAGGTCTTCCGCGAGAAGAGAACCCAGTATCAGAAGGCGGAAACCCAGTCCTTGGAAAGTAGTTGGTTGAATTTAGATATCATGAAGGCTTGGCTTTGAGGTGACGGAACAAATCGAGAGATATAGATAGTGTTACGTGAGTGTGAAGTGAGTGATCTTTCTAGTCTTTCCTCTTCCGTTAAGAGAGGCGGTTTTCTTTCCTTCACCTTCAGAAAAACCAAATGTCCTAGCTGGAAAGAACACTAATAAATAGGAAGGGAATTAGGTCGTTGCGACTTCCCTTCGAGGGGCTAATATAACGAAATGCAGAGGTTGCAAAGACACATTTGGAGCAGTAGCCCAAGATATATTGAGTCGGAGAGGAGCTTCCCTATAGATAGGGTTTTAAACTTTAGGTCTAAGAGAGACGCAGCTTCCAAATAGGCGCTTTTCCGCTGCTTCAGTCGAGAACTATAGGTTGGTCGCTGACGTGAAAGAAAGAATCAATCCAAGAGGAGCAGTTCGGAGAGGACCTATTCGTAGGTTGAAGGAAGATGGTGAGATCAACACTTCAGCCAAAGCAAAGGCTAATCCTACTTCGGCATGAACGTGATAAAGCTAAAGGAGCTGGTGATCCCTAGCTTGAGACTCTACAATTGGTTCTCTGCTTCTCTTACCAACGCATCACTTCACTACTCTTCTTTCGTCCCAGGGAGAATCTGCTCTAAGATCTAAGAGATTGAAGCTTGGCCGGAGTCAATTCCTTATTCCATTCCGAATGGAGTCAATTCCTTCTATGATCAACTATCCAACCCACGTTCTGGTGAAAGCACAAGCTTACCCTTCTTTTGAACAGTATGCCACGTAGGAAGGAGGTCAATATGCTGTCGAAGTCGAGAACTAAAACTCAAGGGCTGACCTCCTCGCTAGTGCACAGGTTATACGGGTTGGTTTCCGGTTTGCTTTATCGCCTATAGGAAAGGTGAAAAATGCAAGGACTGAGTTCACAGGCATTGTAGTGCTTCCTTTTCGGTATTACAAGAGTTCGCTTTCGGCTATTGGAAGAGCTGTTTATCGCATCGCACATTAGACTCGGACAGCGGACCGGTTTTGCGTTGGTTTTTCCAACGAAAAGCAGTGTGTAGAAAGAGAAAGATGTAGAAAATTCCTACTTTCTTTCTTGGGATTGGGATCTTTGTGGAAAGGCAGGCTGTCACGATTGAATGATAGAGTAGAGTGGGTCGCTTACTTAGTGTACCCGCAGCGGGCCGTGGCCAATCTCTCCTTTTGGGCAAGCACTGAGATAGTTATCCGATCACCCAAGTATGGGAATAGGACCCCAAGCCCTTCTAAATCAATTCCAACCTTTCGCCCGGTCGCTAACCTATCTTTTTGAGTCCATGAGAAGAAGAGTCGATCCTTCTCCCCCATCTCGGTGACGTCCAACATCGACGGTTGTGAACTGCTTCACATAGTCCCGAACCGAGCCTGTTGAGACACATTATACTCTGACGGGCAAGGTACTCTACGTTCTCGGGAAGGAACTGAAGCTTTCACCCTTCCCTCCCTAGTCTTGATAGTGCAACGTCCCGCCTCTATGTCTCTGTCGTCGCATAGCATCGCATCATCGGTGAGGTACATGACGCCCGTACTAAATTTCTATTCTTTAACCAAAAGACGGGATTTCTTGTCCATTTCTTTTTTATCTGTCTCCTCTTGGCTTGGCTCGAACAGCTAATTGCTTTATAGTGAGAACAAGCCTTTCGGATGACAGCTTTGGTAAGAGGGGGCACGTGCTTTGAGATAGCTAATCCCTCTGAAGCGTGAGCTTGCAAAATGCTAACACTTCGATTGCGTGATTAGGTTTGTGTGAAGTCATGAAAGTGACTCAAAAAGAATAGAAATTTAGAAGATTGGATCTTTCCGTCAAGAACTGCTTGCTGTTCAGGTTTAGGAAGAAGAATGTATGTCTCTATTTCATTTGAGTTAGCCGATATTGCAAGCAACCTCTGCCGGGAAAGCATTCGATCCCGCCGAAGATCGAGTTGGAAGAGCAGAGAGGATCTCTCTCAGCTCGATGGCTTCTTTGCCAAAAGTCGCTATAGCTAAGGCTACGAGGGGTTCAAAACCCTTGTTACCTTTTTGATATGGGTATGACATAACCAGGTTGCTTGCAAGAGGTTGTTTACAATGCCACGTGAACACCAAAGTGGGGCAGTCGTCGGGTTAGGGGGGCTGAGGACAGTAAGAAGGATTTTTTCCCAGGTCTTGAAGTAAAGTGTGTGTTTGGAAACGGGACATCGTTCTTTCGAGTCCGGAGATTCGACGCACAAGCTCATTTCGTTGAGCCAGGAGAACAAGAGGTTAGTTGATATCGAGGGGTCTATCTATGATGACGATCTTGCTTGCAAGGAAGAGGTTTTTTGATTTGAATAGTAAGCCGACGAAGGCAAATTCTTGCTGATTCGGAGAGCTATACTCCTAAAGTCAAGACCGATGAGAGGTGCGACGGTTGTTTACAAATCTACCGGTGGTTCCGCTGTAGCATGGTTGCGATCCACCATGCCCCATCCTTCTAGTGTACGAGTGCTGCTTTGCTGCTTCTTGGCCTCGCTCTTGCTTTGCAAAGATGGGTCGCAGCCTGGCACTCTCAGTCCCAGATATTGAATATCCTGGATATTCACTCCTAAACTAAATCAGTGTTGCGGCTTATTGCAATTGTCTTGCAAGCAACCGTAGCAATAGCAACTGAGCCAGCCAAACCAAGCGAAAAACCAAGAAAGCCGCGGCAACAAGCATTCTTGATCTTGTGGGGGACTTCCATAAGAATAATTCTTATGAAAGAAAGCACTCCATAAAGAACTAACCCGAAGGCGCTGACATGGTGGGCGAGTAAGCCGGCTCAACGGCAGGCTTCTCTGGTGGCGGTATCCCTTACCTGACATCAGTTATCAATCTTTCTTTTGGTCCCGCGGTTGAGTTCTTTTTTATATAGATAGTCGTGTGATTACTTTCATTTTATAGAGTTTCATCTTATTTATCAGAAAGCTAGCGAGGCCGCATCACTAGAGCACTAGCGGGAGACCTATCTTTTCTATTAGATAGAAATTGGAAGTTGGCATGCACAAGCAAGAAAATGGTAGCGTCTAACACGCAAGGGCCTTGCTTCTTTAGGATAAAAGCCATTCTTTTGGGCTTAGTTTACTGCCAGAATTCGGAAAGATTATTGGTTCTTTATGAGCGATGGACTGAAAATGATCTGATTGGTCTTGTTAGGTAGCTCAGCTACAGCTATTGCTATTGCTGTTATGAAACTGGAAGTCTACCCAGAGTTGTTAAATCCTTTCATTCTGAATGATTGCATTGCGGATTGTATTGCAATTTTTTGCAAGCAACCTAGCTTGTTGGGTGGGCACGGTGGGGCGTCGCTTTATTTAAAAGTGAAGGAGTTGTCCCTCAGAGATGAAGGAGCTGTTCGTTCACCCCAGGTTATAAAGAACCAGACTGCTTCACTCCAGGCCCGAAGTACTGTGCTATGCTATCCCCCCGCGTAAGGTTTTAGAGGTTGGGGCACTTCCGGTGAACGGGCCGTGGGCGGGTAGAAAGAAGAGAAGGAACCCGACTTCCCACTAGCGCCTATCCGTAGCAGCCCGCTACCTTGAAGCCTCCTTTGAATCCAACCTATCTTCTCTCTTCAATTACAGAGACCCGTACATACAAAGGTTTAGGTAGCTCATCTCCTTCCTATATTCTAAAAAGAAAGAAGAAGAGCCTTTCTTAACTATTGAATTTGTAAGGATTTAGGAGCGATTTCTTCATTGAATCCAACAAGAAATATCATAAGAGAAGAAAAAGAATCTTACGCCCAAAACTCCCATGCCTTTCTTGGAAAAACCAAGGCAAGTGAATAGCAAGTCTTTCTTCTTTTTTAGAGGAAGAGCGGAAACTACAAAGATAGAGAAAAAAAAGGATGATGAAAGGAAAAAGTATAGTAACAGCGGTTTCAGCATCCAACCATAGTTATCCATCCGGAGCGTCTGGATCGGGGGGTCACGAAGTTCTACAGGGGATCCCTGTTCATGATAAATTTCCAGATAAAGATATATGGGAAGTAGTCACCTCCCCTGACTACTGTTCCGGAGTTCTTCATATCTCCGGTGATATTGAAGACGCCCTAACCATCTCCAAGTTAACACATTTAAATCATTTCTTGATTAATTTACGTTATGATTTTTTCGGTGGGACCCATCAAGCGGTCTATATCCGATCCCTCCAACGGGAATTGGACGTAACTCGTGAGGAATTACTCCCGGCTACGCTAGACTTTATGCTTAATCGAGAGAGAGCGAATTTGTGTAATTGGTATCATTCTTGGTATATTAATACTTTCGGCGGAGGAAGTTCGGTCCCGAGCCCCCTTGATCTATGTCGACAGTACGAGAATTGGTGTAATTATTGGTATATTAATACTCTCGGCGGAGGAAGTTCGGTCCCTAGCCCCCTTGATCAATTTAATTACCCATTTCTTTTTTGTATTCTCATAATCTGTATCTCAGTCATAGCTATTATCTGTCTATTCTGGCGCATAAAGAACAAGAAGAGAAAGAATGAAAAGTGTGAGGAGAGCAAGCCTTCATGTACGGGCGTTCCCCGACAGGGGCCTGCCAGCTCAGGAAGCCAAACGCGCGATACCGATAGAAGGGTCCCTAGCCCCCTTTCTCTTTCTTTATTACAACCTTCTTTTTTGATGTCTAGGACCAGGAGCTACGCGCAAATTCTCCTTTTTTCTCGGTTGTTCTTAACAGCGATGGCTATTCATTTAAGTCTTCGGGTAGCACCACTAGATCTTCAACAAGGTGGAAATTCTCGTATTCCCTATGTACATGTTCCTGCGGCTCGGATGAGTATTCTTGTTTATATCGCTACGGCTATAAACACTTTCTTCTTCCTATTAACAAAAAATCCCCTTTTTCTTCGCTCTTCCGGAACCGGTACAGAAATGGGTGCTTTTTCTACGTTGTTTACCTTAGTTACTGGGGCGTTTCGGGGAAGACCTATGTGGGGCACCTTTTGGGTGTGGGATGCTCGTTTAACCTCTGTATTCATCTTGTTCCTTATTTACCTGGGTGCACTGTGTTTTCAAAAGCTTCCTGTCGAACCGGCTCCTATTTCAATCCGTGCTGGACCGATCGATATACCAATAATCAAGTCTTCAGTCAACTGGTGGAATACATCGCATCAACCTGGGAGCATTAGCCTATCTGGTACATCAATACATGTTCCTATGCCCATTCCAATCTTGTCTAACTTTGCTAACTCCCCCTTATCAACCTTTATCTTATTCGTTCTGGAAACACGTCTTCCTATTCCATCTTTTCTAGAATCTCCTTTCAAGGAAGAAATCAAATCTCTGGGATGAGCAGAAGTGAAGTTTATCAAAAGCAGAAAGAATAGGTCCAGTCCAGGAGACAAATCAATAGGAAATGCTATGTAACCGAACTCTCAGATAACATCCGTTAGATCGGATTGATCAAATGAGAGCTAGGGCGCTTCCCGCCAGTGGATGTACGGATTGGCTCCCAGGCTACGGGTCGGGGGTCCGAGGAGAGAGGTTCGGAGGGGGCTACTTTCTTTTATCCACCCGCCGAGTAATCTTCCTTCAATGTGCAGACGGCGGAGTCGATTTGCTATGAGCTAAGGGCTACACCCTTTCTTTTTGTGCCAGAGGAGAAGGGGTAGTCGGATGACTCTATCATTGGATTCTTTATTAGCGGAGAGGGGGTCAATATCAGATTAGGAGGGGGTCTGAAGTCCACCCGGGTGGGTCGAGTGAGTGGCACTTTCTTCCTGGGCCGAGGGCCCTATTCGGAATCTTTGTTAGGACTAGCAAACTGCTAAGCGGATGCATTACAAAGGTTGGTGCCAAATCCTAGCCCGGACATCACTACTTTGGGTCCCCAGAGAGGTCATCCTTAGGCTCGCTGAGACGTGCCTTTATTCTATCTAAAAGAGGGCATTCTGTACGAAGTTATTAGGCGCCGGAGATCTTCTTTTGCATACTTCGGTTTCCTCCGACCTTGGCTTTATTGCCGCGCGTACGTAGGCAGGTTGGATTCATTCTTCAATGCCTCCTCGATACCAGACCGCATAGAGAAAGTCTACTTTGGACCCTCATATGAGCTCTTTATCTATAGAAAAAGATAATCAGCCAAGGAGGTGAGATCCTATGTTGGCGCTCCGAAGTGCTACTTAGTGGGTGTTCGCTTCGTATAGCTCGACCAAAGGGCGCGCTAGTAGTTTACCGATGAGCCGCTTTTCCCACCAGGGGAGATAAAAAGACGAATGCCATGGGTCTCGGCTAATTGAGGGGTAGTTGAAAAGGGGCTTTAATGCGCTTGCTTACTCGAAAGAATAAGGATTGAGGTAGCCCTAAAGTTCTGAATCGACATCTTTCTCTTCAAATCCTATTGATCTTCTTGTAAGGGAAATTGGCTTCATTCCTATCCCCAACTGCGGTTATGGCTAAAAGAGCGTTCCTTCACTTAAGAAGCGTTATCCCGAAAAGAGCTCCTTCTTCCTATTCTCGACCCTCTAGGCATACTAACGATTCGGGGCATTTGTCCTGACTCCGTCTGAACATAGCCTTTAGGGCTTATTCCCCATCAACTGCGGTTATTGCAAAGAGCGCTAGGCACCTCTTACTCTAAAATAAGGAGTGAGGCACTATTCCCATCAACTGGCAATGCGCATTTCACGTCTAAGGCGCAAAGCCCTTCCAAGAGTGCATTCTGATGCTATCTTATTTACTTAGCATGCCCGCTCTCCTCAGTAGCTCCGATTGAGTCCGTTCGACTTTCAGCTTGGCTAGGGCCGAAGTCATTAAAGCGAGCTACCGTGTCCTTATCCGAACCACTACGTACTCCAACAAGGAAGCCATCCCCGTATCTACTAAAGAAAGATGGAATTGTTTTGCACCCGGATCAAAAGATGGATGCCTAATTTCCTACTTAAGAAGAGCCCTTCTCCAAGACAGGCGAGCCGAACCTTCATTAGCTTACGTGGGAATGGAAGAACTTCCCCACCTCACTACTAAACCGTAGCTTTCTACCTTTTGATTCTGGTCATTTTTTCTCTATCATAATACAAGACCCGTGCCACTAGAGCCTGTAGTTGCAGCAGCCGTTTTTATTTATTTTACGGAAGAAGGCGCTCTAATCCGCTTTTTCAAGCTTCCCATCTGCTGAGTGAGGTCGAAAGACTTCCCAGGACGGAGGATTTATCTGGACATCTAATCCATGCAGGTATGCCAAATAACTTTCTCTTTAGAACGAAAAGGGGAAATGGAATTGAGCAAACTATGTATAATAAAAAGCGGCTTTTAAACGAGAAATGGAGATTGGGAAGTCATAAGTGAGAGGGGAGAAGGAAAGAGCACAGCTAGCTAGATAGGCATTAGCTCGAGAGAAGAGAGGGACATGAGCGTGCGAAGCCCTAGCTAATGAACGAAAGAGCGCGCCTTCCCTTTCTCTTGAGTTGAGCTGCTCTAAGAAATCCTTTCAAGATCTTCGCTTCCCGCCTAACCGGAGAGAAGTCAGGCACGAAGAGTTTCCATGATGTGGCGATGTTTTCGTCCCATTCAAAAGGTAATTAGGCCAATTTTAGTCAGTCTAGCGACTACCTGTGAGATATGTCCATTAACTGCTTTCCTTGCTAATGATAGATTAACCCGAAGGTAAGAAGTGATTGAATGAACGTGTGGTAGTATGAAATCATTCCCTGCGTAGGTAGGGATTTCATGAAGATCTGTTATATGGTGGTAGGCTGATGTGCTGTGCTTTTCCCCAAAGATGGAATCTTCCTTGGGGGCCGGAAAGAATCAAAAGATGGGGATGAATGCAATACGGAGAGAGGTAGAAAGGCAAGCACTGCACGGGGCCTCTCTGATGCCTACACTTCCCCTTAGGAGAGGATGATTGGTAGGTCCGCTTACAACAAAGCCACATACCTAATAGAACAAGTCAAGCTAGAAGGAAAGCACTTTTAGATCGGTCGTGAACCGGAAAGAATGAGCCGCTTCAATACCAAAAGGAAGAAAGAAGCACTTGCTTCTTGAGCTGGTACAACAACTCCAGCAAGAAGGATTAGCCGATTATAAGGCATGGCCAAGGGTACTACAAGCGGAACCCCAGTCCCAAGCTATAGGACGACAAATGAATTAGGCGCTGACTCCAAGACTGATACGATAGGCTT